TAGCATTGGGTAGACCTCATACAATAACTGTCCTAGCTCTACCATATCTTTTGTTTCATTTCTTCTGGAACAATCACAAACACTTTTTTGATTATGGATCTACTACCCGAAATTTAATGCGTAATCTCAGCATTCAATGTGTATTCCTGAATAATCTCATTTTTCAATTATTCAACTATTTCATTTTACCAAGTTCAATGTTAGCCAGATTAGTGAACATTTATCTGTTTCGATGCAACAACAAGATGCTATTTGTAACAAGTAGTTTTGTTGGTTGGTTAATTGGTCACATTTTATTCATGAAATGGCTTGGATTGGTATTAGTCTGGATACAGCAAAATCATCCTATTAGATCGAATGTACTTATTGGATCTAATAAGTACCTTGTGTCAGAATTGAGAAATTTTATGGATCGGATCTTTAGTATTCTCTTATTTATTACCTGTATCTACTATTTAGGAAGAATACCGTCCCCCATTCTTACTAAGAAACTGAAAGAAACCTCACAAGCAGAAGAAGGGGTGGAAAGTGAAGAAGAAAGGGATGTAGAAATAGAAACAACTTCCGAAATGAAGGGGACTAAACAGGAACAAGAGGAATCCACCGAAGAAGATCCTTCTTCTTCCCTTTTTTCGGAAGAAAAAGAGGATCCATACAAAATCGATGAAACGGAAGAAATCCGAGTGAAGGGAAAGGAAAAAACAAAGGATAAATTCCATTTTCAATTTACAGAGACAGGCTATAACAATAACCCATTTTATGATTATGAGGATTCTTATCTGACTATGAATGGGAATCAAGAAAATTCGAAATTAAAAGATAAAAAAACTGCTGAAACAAGGGAACTCTTCCATTTTGAAAAACCTCTTGTAACTATTCTTTTCGATTATAAACGATGGAATCGCCCATTTCGTTACATAAAAAATAATCGATTTAACAAAGCTGTACGAAAAGAAATCTCTCAATATTTCTTTGAGGCATGCAAAAATGATGGAAAACAAAGAATATCTTTTACATACTTACCCAGTTTGTCAACTTTTTGGGAAATGATACAAAGAAAACTATCTCTGTCCACACTAGATAAAACTTCCTCTAATGAGTTTGACAAGCATTGGGTTTATACGAACAACAAAAAACGAAATAATTTAAACAAGGAGTTTCAAAATCGAATTGAAGCTCTAGACAAGGAATTTCTTTTTCTGAATATACTCGACATAAAAACGAGATTTTGTAATGACGATACTAAAAGTAAATATTTGCCAAAAATGTATGATCCCCTCTTGAAGGGGGCCTATCGCGGAAGAATCAAAGAAATGTTTTTACCCTCTAAAAATTCGATAGAAAATTTAATAAAGACAGTTGGTATAAATCGGATTCATAGTATTCTTACTGATTACCAAGAATTTCAACAGAAAGGGGGTCTGTTTGATAAAAAAAAATTCTCAACAGAAATTTACAAATTTTTACCTTTAGCTGGTGAATTTGATATAGAACAAAAATCAAACTTAACTTTGAAAAGTCTTTCTTTATTTTCAGATCAAGAACAAAACAAAATAGATTTTGAAAAAGAAAAAAAAAAATTGTTATTTAATGTTACTCAAAGACACTCAAATGGTCAAAAAGAATCAGCAAAAGATAATAATAAAATCAGCAAAAAACTCCCTCGATGGTCATACAACTTAATAACCGAATTAGAACAACAATCAGGAGAATATCAAGAAAACATGGCCATCGATCATCAAATTAGGTCAAGAAGAGCGAAGCGTGTAGTGATTTTTAATGCTAACAAGGACACCACCGATCGTACTAATACAAATTCCAATACCACGGATCAACGAAACGAGGTTGCTTTGATCCGATATTCGCAACAATCTGATTTCCGAAGAGGAATAATTAAAGGTTCTATACGTGCTCAAAGACGGAAACTTATTATTTGTGAACTCTTTCAAGCAAATGTGCATTCTTTACTATTTTTGGACAGGATAAAAAGGGTCCCCTTTTTTGCGTTTTATATACCCGGACCAATTAAACTTTTTTTTCGAAACTGGGTACAAACCAAGACCAACTTGGAAATTTTGGACTATAAAAAAATAAAAAAGGAAGAGAAAAAAGAGAAGGACAAAAAAAAGGATAAGAAAAAAAAAGACCAAGCACGGATACAGATAGCCGAAGCCTGGGATACTATTCCATTCGCCCAAGTAATAAGAGGTTGTATGCTAATAACACAATCAGTTCTTAGAAAATATATTTTTTTACCTTTTTACATAATAGTCAAAAATATTGGACGTATCTTATTATTACAATTTCCCGAATGGTCTGAAGATCTCCAGGAATGGAATCAAGAAATGCATATTAAATGTACCTATAATGGTGTTCAACTATCAGAAACCGAATTTCCAAAAAATTGGTTAACAGACGGTATTCAGATAAAAATCCTATTTCCTTTTTGTCTGAAACCCTGGCACAGATCTAAACTGCCGTTGTCTGATAAATATTTAAAGAAAAAACAAAAAACATCCTTTTATTTTTTAACAGTTTGGGGAATGGAAACTACCGTGCCTTTTGGTTCTCCCCGAAAGGGATCTTCCCTTTTTGACTTTTTTGAGCCTGTTATTAGGGAACTGGAAATAAAACTTGTAAAATGCAAAAAGATATATTTTCTATTTTTAAAAGTTTTCAAGGAAAAAACTAAATTCTTTGTAACAATTTCAAAAGAAATAAAAAGATGGTTTGTCAAAAATTTTTTATTTATAAAAAAACTAATAAAAGAACTTTCAAAAGTAAATCTAATTAGATTATTGGGATTAAGAAAAGTATATGATTCGAATGAAAATACAGGCAAAAAAGATTCTAAAATCAGCAATGAGAGAATTAATGAATCCTTTAGTCAAATTCAATTTCCACATTGGCCAAACTCTTCGCTAACAGAAAAAAAAAACAAGACCTATAATAGAACAAACAAAATTAGAAATCAAATAAAAAAAATTACAAAAGCGAAAACAAAAAAAAATCCGCGAATCTATATTAGTCCTAACAAAATGAGTTCTAATATTAAGAAATTCAAATTTTCCAAAATGATTTTGAAAATAGTAAAAAAACGAAATGACCGATTAATCTCCAAATTCGATTCTTTTATAAAAATTTTTGTCGAAAAACTATACATAAATATTTTTTTATTTATCATTAATATTTCCAGACTCAATACACAATCTTTTATTGAATCAAAAAAAAAAAATAGGGATGATAAAGGCATTAATGAAACAACTTACGAAAGAATTAATAAAAAAAACTACAATACAATTTACTTTATTTCAAATATAAAAAAATCGATTGCTACGATAAATAATAATAATAAGAAAAATTCACATCTTTTTTGTGACTTATCCTATTTGTCTCAAGCATATATATTTTATAAATTATCACAAACCGAAGCTATTAACTTGTATAAATTAAGATCTGTTTTTCACTACCGCGGGACACTTTTTTTTATTAAGAATAAAATAAAAAACTTTTTCGAAAGACAAGGATTACTCAATTCTGAATTAAATTGTAAGAAATTTACAAATTATCGAACGTATTCGTGGAAAGGTTGGTTAAAAGAGCATTATCAATATGATTTATCCGCAATTAGGTGGTCTAAATTGATATCAGCAAACTGGCGAAATAGAATTAACCAACATAATATAGTTCAAAATCAAAATTACAAATTGAATTTCGCTGAAAAGGATCAATTAATTCATTCGAAAAAACAAAAAAATTCTGAAGTATATTTATTATTGATATTGAATGAAAAAGATAATTTTAAAAAAAACTATAAATATAAACATGACCTTTTGGCATATCAATATATTAATTATGAAAAAAGGAGAAACTCGTTTATTTATGACTCACCTTTTGAACAAAAGGTAAAGGTAAATAAAAACCCAGAATTCTTTTCTAATTCTAACACACATAAACATAACTCTTTTGATAAATTAGAAAAGAATTCTATCTATCATTATCTGAGAACGCATAGTATTAGATATAGAAAAAAGAATTATGATAAAAAGATTTTTAATTGGAAAATTTTGAATTTTTATAAGATAAAAAGAATTGATATTGAGACTTGGATCAAGATCAATACCAGGAGTAATCAAAATCAAATTGATAATGATAGTAAGAATTATCAAATAAGTGATAAAAACCGCCTTTTTTACCTTACACGTTTGAAAAAGCCAAATCCTAAAATAAACTCTCGAAGTCCAAAAAACCCTTTTTTGGATTGGATGGGAATGAATGAAAAAAAAAGAAATCGTGCCATCTCGGGTTTGGAATTTTGGTTCTTTCCAGAATTCCTACTATTTTATAATCTATATAAAATGAAACCATGGGTTATCCCAAGTAAAGTATTTATTTGCAATTTAAATTTAAATCAAAATACTGCTAGGGAAAATAAAAACATCGCTCAAAAAGAATGTGTTATATCATCAAATAAAAACATAAAGAATAAAAAGCGAAATCAAAAAGAAAAGGAAACATCCGCAAGAGGAGGAGATCATAGATCAGATACACAAAAAAATCAAGGAAATCTTGGATCCTTTCTCCCAAGAAAACAAGAAAAGCAGATTGAAGAAGATTATGCAATATCAAAAATAAAAAAGGATAAAAATAAAAAACAATACAAAAGTAAGATAGAAGCAGAACTAGATTTATTTCTGAAACGTTATCTCCTTTTTCAATTACGCTGGGGCAATCCTTTAAAGCAAAGAATGAGCAAAAATATAAAAACCTATTGTCTCTTGCTTAGACTGAAAAATCTAAGAAAGATTACTATATTTTCGATTCAAAGAAGAGAAATGAGTTTGAATATAATGCTAATTCATAAGAATTTAAGTCTTGCAGGATTAATCAAAAGGGGAGTATTCATTATTGAACCCGCCCGTCTATCTGTGAAAAATAATGCGCAATTTATTATGTCTAAAACCTTAGATATTTCCTTGATTCATACAAGTAAGCATCAAACTAATCAAGCATACCGAGAAGAAGAATATGTTGATACAAATTCTTTGGATTTACTTGTTCCTGAAAATATTTTATCGTCCAGACGTCGTAGAGAGTTCAGAATTCTAACTTGTTTCAATTCAAAGACTCAAAATAGAAATCTTGTTGACATACCTTTATTTTTTTGGACCAAAAACAACTCTAGTCAATTGTTGAACAAAGAGAAAGATCGTGATACAGAAAAAAAAGAATTAATTAACTTCAAAAATCTTCTTTGGCCTAATTATCGATTAGAAGATTTAGCTTGTCTGAATCGCTATTGGTTTGATACCACTAATGGTAGCCGTTTCAGTATTTTAAAGCTACAGATGTACCCATGGTTGAAAAGTGATTGATAGTACACCTTTCGTATATATCTTTGAGGATAGAGGGTATATGAACGGAAACAGATTCAAACATGACCTATCTTACATCCCATTCAAATATAGATACTAAAAACAATATGATATAAATTAGGGCTAAATTATATACTTTTTTGAATGGAAAAATGTACTGCATTTCTGTATTCCCCTATCGGAATTAAATCTCATTTAAAACCGGATTGATTAATATTGAATTAATAAATATAGGAGGTAATAAAGAAATTCACGCATATACTGCACTCCATTAAAATTAATAGCATTATTATTACTCATTGGTAAAATACATATCTGTAAGGTGCGAAAGGAGAATTTTGAATGTTAAAAAATACACTCATTTCGGAAGACGAAAATAGAGGTTCTGTTGAATTTCAAGTATTCTGGTTTACCAATAGGATCCAGAGACTTACTTCACATTTGGAACTACACAAAAAAGACTATTTATCTCAGAGAGGTTTACGAAAGATTTTGGGAAAACGTCAACGACTGTTGGCTTATTTGGCAAAAAAAAATACAGTACGTTATAAACAATTAATTGGTCAGTTGAATATTCGAGAGATAAAAACTCGTTAATTGTAAAAGCCGCAGCTTTTTATTTTTAGTACTTAGTTTATTTGGTTAAATTTTAAATTATGATTAATTTCTTTTAACTTTCAGCAATTCATGGAAGAATGAATCGTTAAAAAACTTATGAATGTACCAGCGACAAGAAAAGACTTAATGAGAGTCAATATGGGACCACAACACCCATCAATGCACGGTGTTCTTCGACTCATTGTTACTCTAGATGGTGAAGATGTTATTGATTGTGAACCTATATTAGGTTATTTACACAGAGGGATGGAGAAAATTGCTGAAAATCGAACAATTATACAATATTTGCCCTATGTAACTCGATGGGATTATTTAGCTACTATGTTCACAGAAGCAATAACCGTGAACGGGCCTGAACAATTAGGTAATATTCAAGTACCTAAAAGAGCTAGCTATATCCGAGTCATTATGTTGGAGTTAAGTCGGATAGCTTCCCATTTATTATGGCTTGGTCCCTTTATGGCAGATATTGGTGCACAGACGCCTTTCTTCTATACTTTTCGAGAAAGAGAATTGATATATGACCTATTTGAAGCTGCTACCGGTATGCGAATGATGCATAATTTTTTTCGTATTGGAGGAGTAGCTGCCGATCTTCCTTATGGATGGATAGATAAATGTTTGGATTTTTGCGATTACTTTTTAACAGCGGTTACTGAATATCAAAAGCTTATTACACGTAATCCTATTTTTTTAAAACGAGTTGAGGGCGTAGGAGTAGTTACCGGGGAAGAAGCACTAAATTGGGGTTTATCAGGACCCATGCTACGAGCTTCCGGAATACAATGGGATCTTCGTAAAGTTGATGATTATGAGTGTTATTACCAATTGGATTGGGAAGTTCAATGGCAAAAAGAGGGCGATTCCTTAGCTCGTTATTTAGTACGAATCGGTGAAATGACAGAATCCGTAAAAATAATACAACAGGCTTTAGAAGTAATTCCGGGGGGACCCTATGAAAATTTGGAAACCCGACGCTTTGATATAGTAAAATATTTTGACTGGAATGATTTTGAATATCGGTTTATTAGTAAAAAAACCTCTCCAGCCTTTGAGTTATCTAAACAAGAACTTTATGTTAGAGTCGAAGCCCCAAAGGGCGAATTGGGAATTTTTTTGATAGGAGATCCAGGCGTTTTTCCATGGAGATGGAAAATCCGTCCACCAGGATTTATCAATTTGCAAATTCTTCCTCAGTTAGTTAAAAGAATGAAATTGGCTGATATTATGACAATACTAGGTAGTATAGATATCATTATGGGAGAAGTTGATCGTTAAAATGATTAAAATAATAATGGATACAACTGAAATACAATCGATTAATCCCTTTTCCAGATTGGAATCCTTAAAAGGGGTCTATGAGATCCTATGGATACTTGTCCCTATTTTTGGTCTTGTATTAGGAATCACAATAGGTGTATTGGTGATTGTTTGGTTAGAAAGAGAAATATCTGCAGGGATACAACAACGTATTGGACCTGAATACGCTGGCCCTTTAGGAATTCTTCAAGCTCTAGCGGATGGTGTAAAATTACTTTTCAAAGAAAATCTTCTTCCATCTCGGGGAGATGGCCGTTTATTCAGTATCGGACCATCGATAGCAGTCATATCCGTTTTACTAAGCTATTCAGTAATTCCATTTGGCTATCACTTTGTTCTATCCGATCTTACTATTGGCGTTTTTTTATGGATCGCGATTTCAAGCGTTGCTCCTATTGGACTTCTTATGTCGGGATATGGCTCAAATAATAAATATTCCTTTTTAGGTGGTCTAAGGGCTACTGCTCAATCAATTAGTTATGAAATACCATTAGCTCTGTGTATATTATCAATATCTCTACGTGTGATTCGCTGAGACACAAAATTTCCTCTCTATTTTTTTTTAGGCTTAAAAAAAGTTTAATATGGACATTTTTTTATTCATTCTTTTTTATTTTGGTTGATGGCTTAAAGCAGATAGTTATATGGGTGAACAAAAACAGCTTAAAAATTTGCAGTAAAAAAGAGGTTAAGTCTCATTTCCTACGTACAAGGATTAATTAAGTAAGCATAAGCAGTAGAGACTGTTTACCCCAAGATTCATTACTTAAGGATGATGACTTGAAGCGGGTTCAAACGACTAACTCCGCAAGATTTTTATTTTATTATCTATTACGACACGTCTATTAACATTTAACACATAAGGGTAGGTTAAACAAAAAACGAGTGGATGATTAGGAAGACTAAAATACACAAAGGTTTAGTAAAGAGTTGATAATGCAGATTTCATAAGTTACCCAAAAAGGGATTTCTGTATAGAAAAAGAAATTCAATTGGGGCTTTAGGTTGGTAGAAACACTCAAGAAGTATTCCCCACAATTCCGATCCAAAGTATGCTCCTATTCACTGATTAAATAAATAACTATCACGAACGAGATAATCTTTTATTTTGGTTAAAGTTTAAGCCCTTTTATGAGTTATGAAGAAAGGAGAATAGGAACGGAATAAAAAAGAATAATTCAAAAAAAAAAGAGGGGGTCTTTTTTTTGATTCTTTTTCATTTTCATATATATCTATTTATTTTAGTTCTAAAAAGGGAACTCTTGTTATGAGTTTTGAATTAAAATGTAAGGTCTAATTCTTTTTCGTAAATAAAAAAAAAATAGGTTGAAATATCTATGTACTATTGTTATAAAAATACTTTAAACAGTCTTTTATTGAAGGATTGGATTATTCATCAACAAAAAAATGACATTTTTATGATTCAAAAAAGATAAGATCAATTCAAAAGCGCTTTTTAACTAACTATATATATATATTATTTTAAATATATTTTATATATTTTATAAGTACAGCAAACAGAATTTCGTTGGTATAATTTTGAACCTTAACTTTAAAGACAGATTTCTTCCAGAAAAAGATAAATAATAGCGAGATACCTTTACCTTAAATTTATTTGTGACCTCTGAGGAGCCGTATGAGGTAAAAATCTCATGTACGGTTCTGTAATAGCGATGTGAACATTGGTGTTATCATCGACTATGATTATCTAACAGTCCAAGTACAGTTGATATAGTTGAAGCCCAATCAAAATATGGTTTTTGGGGGTGGAATATATGGCGTCAACCCATAGGGTTTAGCATTTTTCTAAGTTCTTCTCTAGCGGAGTGTGAGAGATTGCCTTTTGATTTACCAGAAGCAGAAGAAGAATTAGTGGCGGGTTATCAAACGGAATATTCAGGTATCAAATTTGGTTTATTTTACATTGCTTCGTATCTAAATCTACTAGTTTCTTCATTATTTATAACAGTTCTTTACTTAGGAGGTTGGAATTTTTCTATTGCATACGAATTCATTCCTAAGTTTTTTGACATCACTAAAACGGGTAAAGTCTTTGGAACAATAATCGGTATACTTATTACATTAGCTAAAACTTATTTGTTCTTGTTTATTTCTATTGCAACAAGATGGACTTTACCAAGGCTACGAATGGACCAACTATTAAGTTTTGGATGGAAATTTCTTTTACCTATTTCTTTAGGTAATCTATTGTTAACAACTTCGTTCCAACTTTTTTCATTGTAAAATAATATTCTGTATTCATAACTTATCTCAAACAAGAGAAAGAAACAAGCATAAAAACTTTTTTTTATTTATCTAAAATTCACGACATGTTTTCTATGGTAACTGAGTTCATAAATTATGGTCAACAAACAGTACGAGCTGCCAGGTACATTGGTCAAGGTTTCATAATTGCCTTAGCTCATGCGAATCGTTTACCTATAACTATTCAATATCCCTATGAAAAGCTGATTACACCTGAGCGTTTCAGAGGCCGAATCCACTTTGAATTTGATAAATGCATTGCTTGTGAAGTATGTGTTCGTGTATGCCCTATAGATCTACCTGTTGTTGATTGGAAATTGGAAACCAATATTCGAAAGAAACAATTGTTTAATTACAGTATTGATTTTGGAATCTGTATATTTTGTGGTAATTGTGTTGAGTATTGTCCAACAAATTGTTTATCGATGACTGAAGAATATGAACTTTCTACTTATGATCGTCATGAGTTGAATTATAATCAAATTTCGTTGGGTCGGTTACCGATATCCGTAAGTGACGATTACACAATTCGAACAATTTCGAATTTACCTAAAATACAAAATCTCTAAAACTTTCAATTGAATTTATTGATTCAAAAAAACTAAAAATGAAATAAGGTCTTATTTGCATCTAAAAGAATAATTTCTTTCATCAATTCAAACTTTTAAACAATTTATTAATAGAAAATCTGTTTCTTTTCTATATTATATTTTCTATATTAGATTCAAATTAGAATTAGAGTAATTATTTTCACAATAGATATACTTTAAAAGTATTCTTTAAGATATTAAAAGGATATTAAACGAGAGAGTACTCTAATAACACTATCTACAGCAACTCACATTGCATTTAATTAAAAGAAGTTTTATAAAAAAAGGAGTTACTTCTTTTTTCCTGCTACGGTCAATAAAGTCATGAAATATTTCAATTTATATTTTTTTGTAAATGAATTTATCTGGACCAATACATGATTTTCTTTTAGTCTTTCTAGGATCGGGTCTAATTTTAGGAGGTCAGGGAGTTGTGTTACTTTCCAACCCAATTTATTCTGCTTTTTCGCTGGGATTCGTTCTTGTTTGTATATCATTATTCTATCTTCTATTGAACTCCTACTTTGTAGCTGCTGCACAGTTACTCATTTACGTAGGGGCTATAAATGTTTTAATCATTTTTGCTGTGATGTTCATGAACGGTTCAGAATATTTCAAAGAGGAAAATCTTTGGAATATTGGCGATGCAATTACTTCCATAGTTTGTACAACTCTTTTTATTTCACTAATTAGTACTATTCTAGATATGTCATGGGATGCTATTATTTGGACTACAAAATCAAACCAGATTCTAGAGCAAGATTTGATAACTAATAATCAACAAATTGGGGTTCATTTATCAACAGATTTTTTTCTTCCATTTGAACTTGTTTCAATAATTCTTTTAGTTGCTTTAATAGGTGCGATTGTTGTAGCCCGTCAATAGTAAATAAGCAATTCACGTATCAACTACTTGTTATATGTGATTCAATCGATTCGATTGAGTTGGTGTTTAGATTCAATTGAATAAGATTGATAAGGAGTTGGTTAATGATGCTCGAACATATCCTTGTGTTGAGTGCTTATTTATTTTCTATTGGGATCTATGGATTGATCACAAGTCGAAATATGGTTAGAGCTCTTATGTGTCTTGAACTTATATTAAATGCAGTTAATATAAATTTTGTAACATTTTCTAATTTTTTTGATAATCGTCAATTAAAAGGGGACATTTTCACAATTTTTGTTATAGCTATTGCAGCCGCTGAAGCAGCTATTGGACTGGCTATTGTTTCATTAATTTATCGTAACCGAAAATCCACTCGTATTAACCAATCGAATTTATTGAATAATTAGTATTAGTGATTAGTATTAGGGATATTACTTTCAATAGTCAGAATCAAAAGGTAATTAGAATTAGTATGTTTGCTACATTAAGGTATAATAGTGTTTACAAAAACCTATGAAATCAAAGTATCTTGGACCTTTGTCATAAATCAATTCAGAAGTACGTACATTGATTAGAAAAATTCTGATAACTTGTTGATTCGTCTGGTATCTAAATATAGGTTTTATTTATAAATTTACTAGGTGGAAAATTTCTGATATTCAAAATGAATAGATTAAATGTCGCATTCAGTAAAGATTTATGATACGTGTATAGGCTGTACTCAATGTGTCCGAGCCTGCCCGACTGATGTATTAGAAATGATACTCTGGGACGGGTGTAAAGCTAAACAAATTGCTTCTGCTCCAAGAACAGAAGACTGCGTTGGTTGTAAAAGATGTGAATCTGCCTGCCCAACCGAGTTCTTGAGTGTTCGAGTTTACTTATCTAATGAAACAACCCGCAGTATGGGTCTAGCTTATTGATATATTCGAGACAATTTTAGTTGAATCCATTTGATTTTTTTACCGACAAACCTGTACTCAAACTAGTTTGAGTACAGGTTTGTCTGGTCCAAGCATATCTTGTATTTACTACGAATTTTTTTACTTGGTTAACAACAATTGTAATTTTTCCAATATTTAGTGGTTCCTTAATCTTTTTTCTTCCCCATAGAGGAAATAAGGTCACTCGTCAGTATACTATATTTATATGTATATTAGAACTACTTCTAACGACTTATACATTCTGTTATCATTGTCAAATGGATAATCCATTAATCCAACTAACAGAGGATTATGAATGGATCCATTTTTTTGATTTCCATTGGAGATTAGGAATAGACGGACTTTCTATAGGACTTATTTTACTAACCGGATTTATCACTACCTTAGCGACTTTAGCAGCTTGGCCCGTTACTCGAGATTCTCGATTATTTCATTTCCTGATGTTAGCAATGTATAGTGGTCAAATAGGATCATTTTCTTGTCGGGACCTTTTACTTTTTTTCCTCATGTGGGAGTTAGAATTAATTCCTGTTTATATACTTCTATCTATGTGGGGAGGAAAAAAACGTCTATACTCAGCTACAAAATTTATTTTGTACACGGCAGGGGGTTCTGTTTTTCTCTTAATGGGAGTTTTGGGTATCGCTTTATATGGTTCCAATGAACCAACATTAAATTTTGAAACGTTAGCTAATCAGTCGTATCCTGTAGCCTTGGAAATAATATTCTATATTGGATTTTTTATTGCTTTTGCTGTCAAATCGCCGATTATACCCCTACATACATGGTTACCAGATACCCACGGAGAAGCACATTACAGTACGTGTATGCTTCTGGCCGGAATCCTATTAAAAATGGGAGCGTATGGGTTGGTACGGATCAATATGGAATTATTATCTCACGCCCATTCTCTATTTTCGCCGTGTTTAGTCATAGTAGGTACAATACAAATAATCTATGCAGCTTCAACATCTCTTGGCCAACGAAATTTAAAAAAAAGAATAGCCTATTCTTCCGTATCTCATATGGGTTTCATAATTATAGGCATTGGATCGATAACCGATACAGGACTCAATGGAGCCCTTTTACAAATAATATCACATGGATTTATTGGTGCTGCGCTTTTTTTCTTGGCAGGTACCACTTATGATAGACTCCGCCTTGTTTACCTTGATCAAATGGGCGGAATAGCTATCCAAATGCCAAAAATGTTCACGATGTTTAGTAGCTTTTCCATGGCTTCCCTTGCATTACCGGGTATGAGTGGTTTTATTGCGGAATTAATAATATTCTTTGGAATAATTACTAGTCAAAAATTTCTTTTAATGCCAAAAATACTAATTACTTTTGTAATGGCAATTGGAATGATATTAACTCCTATTTATTCATTATCTATGTCACGACAAATTTTCTATGGATACAAGTTCTTTAATATTCAAAATTGTTCTTTAGTTGATTCTGGACCGCGCGAGTTATTTCTTTCAATTTCTCTCTTTTTACCCATACTAGGTATTGGTATGTACCCTGATTTCTTTTTTTCACTATCAGTTGACAAAGTCGAAGTTATTCTATCTAATTCTTTCTTATAAAAAGTTTTCATAACTAAAACAAAAAACCTATGATTTATAAATTGTTAATTTTGTAATTAAAAAGTTCTAGAATGAAAAAAGAAAGCTTTTCTCGTCAATTTGTAAGTAAAGTTTTAAAATGTTAATTTAATCCCGTAGGGGCAATAAGCACGAACCGTGTGAATCAAATAAAATATTTGATTCACGCGTGGTTCAACTAAAGTTTTTTAGTATATATATATACTAGACTCAGTTAGATTCACAAGATTCCTTTCTTGAATTCAGTTTGATATTACTGTAAATGAACCATAACTATGCAGCCCTATTCCTAATAAATTGACCCCAAAATAGCAAATCCAAATTATAAGAAAGCCTATAAAGGCTACAATTGCTGAGTTGGAACCCTGCGTCTTTCTAGTTGTTCGGGTATGTAAATAAATCGCGAATACGGTCCAAGTAATAAATGCCCAAGTTTCTTTTGGGTCCCAATTCCAATATGATCCCCACGCTTCGTTAGCCCACACTGCTCCTGAAAGAATACCTACGGTTAAAAACAGAAACCCTAGACTAATAACCCGATAACTCCAACAATCTAATTGTTGAATCAATTGATACCTGTAATAATTCTTAGTAGAAAAAAAAGAAGTATTTGACAAAAAATTAGCTCTTTCATTCATGTATTTGATTTCACCAATGAAAAAATATTCAGTTACTAATAACAAAGGATTACTTTGACAAAAAATTGTTCTATTTTTTCTCAATGTAATAACTAGGAGTGCTATTGAAAATAAAGATCCGCATAAAAGAGACGCATAGCCCACTATCATCATAGTTACGTGCATTATTAACCATTCAGATTGAAGAGCAGGTACTAATATTGAAGATTGTTCTATTTTAGTTAAAAGACCAGAAGTAACAAAGCCTTGGGTCAACAGGACACTTGAACCGGTTATTGTGCTTAAATAATCTTTTTTTTTTTTAAAAAACGGAACTATATGAATAAGGGAGAAACTCCACGAAAGAAAGATTAATGATTCTGATAAATCGCTTAGTGGAAAATGTCCCGAATAAATCCAACGCGTAACTAATAATCCTGTTAGACAAAAAAAAGTAACTATCATCCCCTTTTCGGATGAATCATATAATTGTTCGATTTCATCTTCAAAAAAAAAGCTTATTAGCCAAATTGTAATTCTGATTGAAACGATTGAAAAGCAAATATGAGTTAATATATGTTCTAAGGTTGCAAATATCATAAAAAATCTTAAATTAAAAAAGAAAAGAAGAGTCTCTTAAATTGAAATTGGGAGTTGAATTTATTATACGATCTCTTTCTCTTTTTTAGAAGATGGCATGCCGCCACTCGGACTCGAACCGAGATGCTCTAGCACTGCTTCCTAAGAGCAGCGTGTCTACCAATTTCACCATAGCGGCTTGTCTTGAACTTATAATAATCTATCATCAAAAAATCGTCGAGATTGAATAACTAAATGCAGTATACTATATATTTTTTCAGAAAAAGTTTACATTACTGAATAAAAATCCATTCAAAGAACGAGTTGAGGGTTCGTTATTTTCATTTAGAGTTTTGTGGTTTTCGTGGATTTTATTTTTTTATGCTTGAGCTCTTGGAACTAGAAAGGTCTACCTCCATCAAGAGATAGAATTCAAAAAATCTATTTTATTAAATTAATGATTTAATTAACGAACATAACTAAACTAGAAAACAGATAGAAAAAATAGACCCAAATTTTTATTATTCTATATTATAACTGTGTTAAATATGTCGATGGGGAAAAAATCCTCCCCATCTTCAAACTGAGACAAACAAAGGTAAATCTTTTATCTTGTATTTATTAGTTTGTTACAAAAAAAAGAAGTATTCCTATTTTTTTTATTGAATAATCAAAAAATTTTTTTTTTAATAGAAAGAATGAGTTGAGTTACATTTGAGATTGATTAGCCCAATTAACTAGATAATGCATAATGGATTTTTATAAGTTTGTATAATTTTATATAAAAAAATATATAAGGTTGGAGGTTCGTTTTTTGAATGGATTCTTTTTTTTTCCAACCTTATATTACTTAGTTGTTTGCTGTACAAAAAAACTTTTAGAATTCCCGGTAAAAAGGGATTTACCTAACGAAAAAGCTTTTAACGCTGTCCAATATCCTCCCTTTTTCCAAATATTTTTACGAATACGCTTTTTTGATGTCGAAGTACGCTTTTTTGGAACTGCCATTTAATATTTAAAAAGGGGATTCCTTATTGTTATAGCTGGATGTGAAAGACATCTATTGCTCAAAAAAAATAAGTTAAGTCGAGTTAGGAGAGATATGTGCAAATTGAATCAATAAAATAATAAAAAGATTTTACTATTATTAAATAGTAAAAAAAAAAGAATATAGAGATGTTATTTTTTTTTTTCAGACTTTTTATTCCATCAAATATTTTTTTAAATATCTGCAAAATAGTTTGTCTTAATTGGTACCTTTAACTTGGTATTATTTATTATTCAAATTCAAGTCTATATTTATCTATATCTATAGAATCTGCTGTGTTATTGTTATAAAAATGAAGTTTAACCTCTCTAAAAATCTCTAAAAAAAGAATCCAAAACCGTTCGTTTGGATTTTCATCATTTTCTATTTTAGTTAGGTGCAAAAAAATATCCTACAACAAGGTTTAAGATAAGAGCCCTACTTTTGCTATTAAGCGGTCAAAGTTGTAGAAAGAGGATTTTTAGTTTTCAAGATTAGGAATTTCTAGCTTTCGTATCGTTTGACCAAACGTAACTCCGTGGTTTGAATATTTGAAGGATTTAGCAAAAACTTCGGGCATATAAAATTAATTATATTAAAATTACAATTAATTTAGTTTAACTTGTAACTTAGTCCATATCTTGACTTTTATTGATTTCTTTGAATTTGAAAGAGGCAAGATCTAGTGAATCGCAAACTATTAATTAAAAAATTTTTAAAACCTTTTATGCAACATATATATCAATACGGGTGGATCATACCTTTGATTCCACTTTCAATTCCTCTATTAATAGGGATAGGACTTCTTCTTTTTCCAACGACAACAAAAAACCTTCGTCGTATGTGGTCCTTTCAGAGTGTTTTATTGTTAAGTATAGTCATGCTTTTTGCAATCAATCTATCTATTCAAGAAATAAATAGAAATTCTATCTATCAATATGTCTGGTCTTGGGTCATTATTAATGATTTTTCTTTAGAATTCGGTTATTTGATCGACCCACTTACTTCTATTATGTCAATATTAATTACTACTGTTGGAATTTTGGTTCTTGTTTATAGTGATAATTATATGGCTCATGATCAAGGGTATTTGAGATTTTTTGCTTATATGAGTTTTTTCAGTACTTCCATGTTGGGATTAGTTACTAGTTCTAATTTGATACAAATTTATATTTTTTGGGAATTGGTTGGGGTATGTTCCTATCTATTAATAGGATTTTGGTTTACACGACCTCTTGCAGCAAATGCTTGCCAAAAAGCTTTTGTAACTAATCGTATAGGGGATTTTGGTTTATTATTAGGAATTTTGGGTTTTTTTTGGATAACGGGTAGTTTCGAATTTCGGGATTTATTCGAAATATGCAATAACTTGATTGTGGATAATGAAGTCAATTTTTTATTTGTTACTTTGTGTGCTGGTCTATTATTTGCCGGTGCTGTTGCTAAATCGGCACAATTTCCCCTTCATGTATGGTTACCTGATGCTATGGAGGGACCCACTCCTATTTCCGCTCTTATACACGCCGCTACTATGGTAGCAGCAGGAATTTTTATTGTAGCCCGTCTTCTTCCTCTTTTTATAGTTATACCTTACATAATGAATTTTATCTCGTTAGTAGGAATAATAACTGTATTATTAGGAGCTACTTTAGCTCTTGCTCAAAAAGAC